TGGGTCATTTATGGCACGCGGGAAGGGCTCGAGCAGCGGCAGCAGGATTTGAAAAAGGAATTGATCGTGATTTTGAACCTGTTCTTTCCATGACTCCTCTTAACTAAAGTAGTAGTTAAAAAAGGAAAGTAAAAATCGGTTCATATTAAAAATAAAAAGTCTTCTTTATTTCTTGCAATTCAATCTAATTTTTTCTGGCTCGGCTATACTATCCAGCCGAGCCATTCTCCTTTATTTATGATGCTAAGAAGTAAAAAAAGCCAATAAAGAAAAACATATATTCATCCAACAAAAGGAGAGAGAGGGATTCGAACCCTCGATAGTTATTTTTATGAACTATACCGGTTTTCAAGACCGGAGCCATCAACCACTCGGCCATCTCTCCGAAAGATAATTTATATTTTATTTTTTTTTCGACAAATAGAACATAGCCCTATGAGTTAATACGATCACTATGTAGAGAAAGATATGGGGTGTGACTTTCTTTATAGGTCTATCAATCTGTCTATATAAATAAATGAGATACACGATCCAGTATACCCGTTTGTGAAATCAAAAAGAATCTTTAACTTCATGTCCGAATAGAATAAAAGTGGTAAAAAGAAGTTGGAAATAAGTCATCTTGAATCAACGGATTCATGATAAAATCCCTTTATTTATTAAAAAATTTTTAGTGGGTAAGAGGATTAAATGGTGTATATTCTTTTGTTAATAGCTTGGAGGATTAAAAACATGACTATTGCTTTACAATTGGCTGTTTTTGCATTAATTATTACTTCATCAATCTTACTGATTAGTGTACCCGTTGTATTTGCGTCTCCTGATGGTTGGTCGAGTAACAAAAATGTTGTATTTTCTGGTACATCTTTATGGATTGTATTAGTCTTCTTGGTGGGTATCCTTAATTCTCTTATCTCTTGAATTCATTCGTTGCAGATCCAAAAATGAGATGACCCCTCCCATTCCATGAATTACACATTCAAATTCAATATAAGTCCATAAAATGCAAATAAATAAAACAAAAAATTAGAGGGGGGGGTCAACTTCTGTAACTTGAGTAAAATATGAATAAAATATTAATAAATATCAATTTACTAAATATAAATAATATAAATATGAAATAGTAATAAATAACTAAATAAAAAAACTAATCAAAAATTGATATCTAATATAAATATAGAAAATAATATTTTATGGAAATAGAGAATAATATTTTTTTGAATATGAAATTCAATACCAATATATAGAATAAATATATTATAAATATATAATATATATTTATTATATATTAATCGAATTGTTAATTGAATTGATTTGTTGGTAGAATTTTATGAAATGACCCCAAACCAAAGAGTGTATCTCGTCTAGCTTTGAACAAATATTATCCATAAATTTATTATCAAGAAGGCAAAAAAAAGCGGATATAGTCGAATGGTAAAATTTCTCTTTGCCAAGGAGAAGACGCGGGTTCGATTCCCGCTATCCGCCCAAATATAAATGGATTGAAAAAGATAAAATATTCGGTATAGTTGACCTGGCAATAGAGTAATTTTTTCCTCGCGTCCCAAAAGACAAGTATTAATTAATGACTAGTTAATAGAATAAAACTTACATTTGTTGAAAAAAAATGTTGCGGAGACAGGATTTGAACCCGTGACCTCAAGGTTATGAGCCTTGCGAGCTACCAAACTGCTCTACCCCGCGATTAAACAAAAAAACTTGGACTAAACTCTAATAAACAAAGAAGAATTGAATGCGCCCCTATTCCATATCTGTACAAATAGAATAGCCTATTTAGACAGAATGGTAAAGGGGCCTCATCGATTATAGAAAAAAATAGAAAAATTAAGGGATACTCAAATCCTTACCAGCTTGATCTTGTTGCCCCTGGCAACAAACATGCCTGAACCATTTCCCGAAGGATGTGTCCAGATAGTCCAAAGTCTCGATAGTTAGCTCTCGGTCTTCCGGTCGAAAAGCAACGTCGATGAAGACGTGTAGGTGCACTATTGCGCGGTGGGGATTGTAATTTTCCATGAATTTTCCATTTCTCACTTAGCGACGGAATCTGACTTATTTCCTTTTTTGAGGATCGACGAATCAAATGATATTTTTGTTCCAATTTTTGCCTCTTCTTCTCCCTATAAATCAAACTTTTCTTTGCCATAATGCTTTAGTTCCTCTTATTATCAATGATAATGATACAAATCGGATCCTAGATGTAGAAATAAATATAAGAGTGCATACCTTTTTTTTTATTAAAAAAACATATTATTGCGGATAGAATACATAAATAATTAACCGAATTTGCCCGACGTGGAGGCAATCAAGAAAGCCGCATAAGTGAATATATAACCTACAGAAAAGTGAGCTAATCCAACCAACCTTGCTTGTACAATTGAAAGAGCTACTGGTTTATCTTTCCATCGAATCAAATTTGCCAAAGGTGTGCGTTCATGAGCCCATGCTAAAGTTTCAATCAATTCCTGCCAATAACCAC